GATCCCATTGATAACGAGTGGGACCAAATAATTCGATCGGGGTAGTTGCCGAACCATACCACATAGTTCCAGCAACAACAAAAGCTGCAAAAAAGACAGCAGCGATACTACTGGACAGGACGGTTTCAATATTGCCCATACGTAATCCTTTGTATAGACGTTGAGGCGGGCGGACACTAAGATGGAATAGGCCTGCTAATATGCCCAATGTACCTGCTGCAATATGATGAGAGGCTATTCCTCCCGGAACAAAAGGATCAAAACCTTCCACGCCCCACGCTGGATTTACAGATTGTACTTTTCCAGTTAGTCCATAAGGGTCGGACACCCAGATTCCAGGACCATACAAGCCTGTTACATGAAAGGCGCCAAAACCAAAGCAAGCCAACCCTGATAGAAATAAATGAATTCCAAAGATCTTGGGCAAATCCAAAGAAGGTTTTCCTGTACGTTCATCACAAAATATTTCTAGATCCCAATACACCCAATGCCAGATAGCTGCTAAGAAGCACAAGCCAGAAAACACAATATGTGCCCCGGCCACACCTTCGTAACTCCAAATACCCGGATTCGCTATAGTCCCGCCTGTGATACTCCAACCGCCCCATGAATTAGTTATTCCTAAACGAGTCATGAAGGGTATAACGAACATACCTTGTCTCCACATTGGATCAAGAACGGGGTCAGAGGGATCAAAAACTGCTAATTCATATAGAGCCATCGAACCGGCCCAACCAGCAACCAGAGCTGTATGCATTATATGGACAGAAATCAATCGACCGGGATCATTCAATACGACAGTATGAACACGATACCAAGGCAAACCCATGGAAATACCTCTTTATCAAAGAAAAATAGACACTCTGTAACTTTATTGCATTAGAAAAAATGATGCTATTGATATTCTCTTTTCAGTGGATTATCTCGAAGCAAGGGTTAATGTTAATATTTGTATTTGTTCTATTCTGTTGGTACTAATGGAACAATTCTGTTCGTAGGAACAAAGATAAACAGATCTATTCTATACCCAATAAGTACCAATACGCAATGGGGGTTGATCCCATTTTCTATGCGTGAATGCACCCATACTTGTTCATCTTGTTCATCATTCGAAAGCCCTATTCGTAAAAATTTGCCTTTATTCAGTCTGTCTTCTTTTATGAACTTATCCAATCTAAGGATAAAAATATGATGAAGGCCAATATTATGAAGGCAATAAACTCATTGTTACGTTCCCATACCAAAGTGAAATATAGTACTAGATTTTTTTTCTGTTATTTTATGCCTATTGGTGTTCCAAAAGTGCCTTTTCGAAATCCTGGAGAGGACGATCTATCTTGGATTGACGTATAGTGCGGCTTGTCAGATATGTTGGGTCATATGGTATTTTCCCGTTCTCTCCCTCGATCGAGATATCCTCTATTTCGCCCAAGAAAGATTGATTGAATCATCAACAATTTGGAGCGCGAAGTGCAATTAGATCCATTTTTTTGGGGGGGTCCAGATTAATATTATCAAATAATTTATGGTTGGCTTAGTTGGATCAATAAAATGAAGTATACAGGCTCCGTTTATAAAAAACCCAATTGGTAATATATGATTACTATATTGTATCATAAATTATTTGATTTATAAAAAATAGAGATAGGAGTGATCGCAAACTGTTAATCAATCGAATAATAGGATGAATACGTCGAATATTTGGTGAAGACATGAAATAAAAAAAAAGAAGTTGTAGTAAAAAGAAGTGGTATTGGGGGCATTTGTCCTATATGTGCAAATCGAAGTCGATCGGATCTTTACCCGGAGTAGAGCATAAACCTAAAAAATTTAAGAAGGCCCATTTAGAAACAAGAAAATTACATCGTGATTTGGATCGGATCTCGATGAAACAATACATCAATGATAAGTTAGTTCAATAAGTTTAATGAATTCTTCTTTATTATATTTCATATATTTATATATATATTATATGGAAATATGGAAGGGTCAAAACTCATCTTTCTTTAAAAATGGAAGAAGGAGCCCCCTCCTTTTAGAAGGAACTTGCTATGAAAAATAAGAGGGCTGGAATCTACACATTGATTCTTTTTTTTTTCGCGATTTTTTTTTGAACCGTATGCATCAAAAGGTGCATGTACGGTTCCCGAGGGATACAATTTTATCCTAATCAACCGACTTTATCGAGAAAGATTACTTTTTTTAGGCCAAGAGGTTGAGAGCGAGATCTCAAATCAACTTATTGGTCTTATGATATATCTCAGTATAGAAGATGAAAACAAAGATCTGTATTTTTTTATAAATTCTCCTGGCGGATGGGTACTACCCGGAATAGCTATTTATGATACTATGCAATTTGTGCCACCGGATATACATACAATATGCCTGGGATTAGCCGCTTCAATGGGATCTTTTATCCTGGTCGGAGGAACAATTACCAAACGTCTAGCATTCCCTCACGCTTGGCGCCAATGAGTTTTTATTTGATAGAAAAAAGCAGACTATGCCTTCGCCATATGAAATATGAATATTAAGTAATAATAGCATGGCACTGCGAATTCGATACGAGAAAATTCTTTATTCTTTTTGTTTTTTTTTTGCAAAACATTAGATTATGTATCGAAAGAGGAGTATGAGATAAAGGGTATTTCCGATCTTATCTATCGGGGGTCCGTTTCAGCGTCACAAACTTTTTTTTGTTTTCACACCAGAAGGCTCTTAGCAATCTTTATGTTATGAAAGGATACGAAAATAAAAAATAATCTTATTTGTTTCTTTTTTTATTTGATCGGATCAAAAAGAAACTTTGGGATTGCTGAATCATAGAGGAAATAAATATATAACGTAACGGAGCCATCATAGTATTTTTTTGACTCCTCCGAAAGGAAGGGTGGTAATTGGATCGTTTACCGATCGGGATCTGATAGATCCTACATTTTTCGATGACAGGTAAAAGTCAATTCCATTGTAGAGCCGTATGCAATTAGCAAAAGATGCCTGTACGGTTGTTCAATTCTATCTTTTTTTCGTGTTATTCTTTATCTCTTCTCGTCGACTCATCATACGAGATAGAGAAATCATTTATTATGTTATATCATCAGGGTAATGATCCATCAACCGGCTGCTGGTTTTTATGAGGCACAAGCGGGAGAATTCGTCATGGAAGCGGAAGAACTACTGAAACTGCGCGAAATCATCACAAAGGTTTATGTACAAAGAACGGGCAAACCCTTATGGGTCGTATCCGAAGACCTGGAAAGGGATGTTTTTATGTCAGCAACAGAAGCCCAAACTCATGGAATTGTTGATCTTGTAGCGGTTCAATGAAAAAAGAAAGGATTTCATGCAAATCCGTGATTTGAGATCTTCTTACCGGGTTTCATTAAATTAAATAAAATGGGGGTAATTCATAATCATCCGGTTAGGATCGATCTAAACCAGTCCATTATGTATATGATTCAGCATGCCAACTATTAAACAACTTATTAGAAACACAAGACAGCCAATCAGAAATGTCACGAAATCCCCCGCTCTTCGGGGGTGTCCTCAGCGCCGAGGAACATGTACTAGGGTGTATGTGCGACTCGTTCAGATCATGACGAAAAACAACTTTTCCAGTATCAATGATCAGTACCAGTGAATAGAATTCGATTCACTATCTAAACTCAAAAAAAAAAATAAAAAGATCTATCATATTCCCCTATTGCGTATTGTGTATGAAATTTATGGTTTCCGTCGGTGCAAATACAATCACCTAAATTTAAGATGATAAGAAATTCCCCATTGGCAAAAGGGTTATCCATTAAGCGGGGAAAATCAGCAGAAAGATTAGGCTCCTACTCTTGCATTGCAAGAACGGACTAATAGGGTCAGCTACTTAGCTAACCTTCAGAATTAAATACCGTTACTGTATAGGTGGATCTCATTGTGAAAGACCTATTACTGGATAATTCATGGGTAGAGCCAAAGAGTGTGAACTGTACAAGTTACCAATAAGATTTATTAGAAGGAGCTCCGGTGTATAGAAAGGACCTCACCGTTTAAGAAGTGACCATAGAAACGATGGAACCCACTATTTCTTTATCCATTTAATTTGAAATTGACTCCTTTCTTTTATTTTTATTTAACTTACTATGTTTTTGGTACCTAGTATCAATACAATTTCTTATTTCGAGGCATAGAAAAAAGAAAAAAAATCGTGGTCGGGAAGGTTATAGTAGCAAAAGCCATTGGAATTTTTATTTTATACATTGGAAGAATCCGTTTTGTTATTAATAGACTAGGAAAGGGTACAAGGATAACTGAAAGAAAGGAAATCAATTAGTTATTCATCAAAGTTTCATTTATTCAATGACCAGAACTAGACGAGGATATATAGCTCGTAGACGTAGAACAAAAATTCGTTTATTTACATCAAGCTTTCGAGGAGCCCATTCAAGACTTACTCGAACTATTACTCAACAGAAAATCAGAGCTTTGGTTTCGACTCATCGGGATAGAGATCGACAAAAGAGAGATTTTCGTCGTTTGTGGATCACTCGGATAAATGCAGTAATTCACGAGAATAGGGCATCCTATAGTTATTGTAGATTTATACACGATCTGTACAAGAGCCAGTTACTTCTTAATCGTAAAATACTTGCACAAATAGCTATATCCAATAGGAATTGTCTTTATATGATTTCCAATGAGATCATAAAATAAAGAGATTGTAAAGAATTCACCGGAATGATTTTACGATTTAAATAAATGGAGTTCCCCGGAGAATGAACTCCGGGAAGGTAGATTATAAATTAGTATGATATGATAAAGTCATCAAAATGAAGGAATATGTTCAAAAAAAAAAAAGATTTATTCTTACCCGATTATTTTTGTTTCTTACAACACAACAATCAAATCTCGATTCTTAGATTTTTTGAACAAAACAAAAAATCCGCGTTTGAGTTGGAATTTTGATTCAATTGAAGAGTAAGCCTATTTATTTCGGGTTCTAAGACCAGTAGTTCTAGCGGTCGACTCGGTTCTTTCAAATTGTTTCTCATTATTAAGAAAAGGTAACGAAGATAAAATACGAGCTTGTTTTATAGCAATAGTAATTAATCGTTGTTGTTTCAAAGTCAATCTATTCACTCGTCTAGATAATATTTTTCCTTGTTCACTAATAAATCGACTAATTAAACTCATGTTTCTATAATCAATTCGATCCCCCGATTGGATCGGGGGCAAACGCCTGCGAAAAGATCGCTTGGATTTAAGAAAGGGTCGCTTGGATTTATCCATGGTTTGTTTATTCCTTATCCCAAAAATCCTATTTCGTTCGAATCAAAAATGAATTAGAATTAAGAAATAGGATTTTGTTTATTTCTATTTCAATTATTTTATTTAAATTTCAATATATGTTATATATATATATATTATTATATACTATATTATTTTAGTATATTATTTATATTATTTTTACTGTTCCTTGGAAGGGTGACACACAGGCCCTCAGTGCGATCTATTTTTTTATCTCCCCATGAATTGTATGTTTATAACAATAGGGACAGAATTTTCGCAATTCCAATCGACCGGGTGTATTGTGTCGATTTTTTTCAGTAATATATCTGGAAATGCCTGTTGATTCCTTATTAACACCGTCTCGTACACAACTAGTACATTCCAAAAGAACCCTTATTCGGGCATCTTTACTCTTGGCCATGAACCTCCTTTGTTTTTTTTATTCATTCAAGTTTTCTATTTTCGATCCGAAGAAAGTAAGTAAAAAAATGGAAGTTGCTAACTCAAAATCCAATTATGTTAATTATGTTATGATATGAAAGATTTCGTTGTAATCAATAGAGTAATAGTAAATAATAAGTAATACAATGATTTCTAACTCTATTTTAGAACTATATTTCTAATCGCAGTACAGTATTTAATTTAAGGATCTTGTATGATACTCTTGCACTAGACCAACATTTACATTTATGTTTTCCCTCTATTCTTAATTTAATTCGAGTCTGACCCCGAGTTTCACTGAGGTTAAATCCACTTTTATTCTTTCTCTTACTCCTCCTCCCTTATAAAATTCTAAAAAAGAGAAAAAAAGAGGAGGGAGAAAGGAATTAGTCACAGATATTTGATTGTATCTCTAATATTCTTCACCCCTTCTCATGTTAATTAAAAAAAGGGAATGTCAACGCATCCGGGAATAAACGATTAATCTCTATCAATAGACCTGCTAAGGACCCGAACCATATAGTACTTAGTACCGGTGCCGTGGAAAGATATGTTTTTAGATCTCGCATTTTAAATCCTCCTTATTTATTGTAATACATAATGGTAATACATATATGATCAGATGCATATGGACCACTTGTATTTGTACACAGAATTCCCAATTCAAATTGAAGATTCGCTAGATAAGATTTTATTTTTCTTAAAACAGAAAAAGAAGTTTCTTTACTCCTGAGCATTCCCCAAAAATATTCATTTATTTTGATTTCATTTTTAGGGTGGGTTTCATATTTTATATGTATATAAGTCTTTTATTATTATATGTTATGTTAATATATAATATAACATGATAAAAAAATAAAGAAGAAATGGGAAGAAAAATTTTGTATATCAATGGAGGCAATAAGGATGTGGAAAACAAGACAGGTATTCTCTACAATGACACTGTAGACCAATTGAAAGGGATGTAGCGCAGCTTGGTAGCGCGTTTGTTTTGGGTACAAAATGTCACGGGTTCAAATCCTGTCATCCCTACCTATTACTTCTCCTCTGAGCAGTAACGAAGAATCAATTGAGATCATGGATATACTTAATTTTTCATTTTATGATACTATATTCATTTTATGATACTATAATAGTATATGCATACAAGATGTGTTGGAGTTACAAAAAGTTTTCTTTATAGTCTTATGTGATAAGAAAACGCTCTTAGTTCAGTTTGGTAGAACGTGGGTCTCCAAAACCCAATGTCGTAGGTTCAAATCCTACAGAGCGTGATTCCGTTTTTGTTAGTTGGAATTACACTGAACTAACTTCACTTGCTTGAACAGCAATCTGAATTTGACCTCCTGTGGATTAAAGAATAAAGAAAAGAGGAGGTCAATCAAAAAAAGAGATGTTAATTAATCAAAGGTCCAACTGATCGCCACGTCTGTATTGTAAATATGCAGTTACGAATAATCCAGCCAAAGTAATAGGAATTAGACCTAAGACGATTCCAAATAGAAAAACTTCAATCATTTCATTTCAATTTGTTTGAAAAGGGGAAAAGAGAGGTAATATCTATTCCTAAATATTAATCTGAATTGCCCATGAATCGCAATGACCAAGAATTGGCAAGTGACACGGTAAGGAATTCATAGAATACATGGAATCTCACGGAAAGGTTTCTCTTTATGAGTTGCTTAGTCGATTAATTTCAAATAAGTCGTATCTTGCTTAGCCCAATAAATAGGACTGAGGTTATAGTTGAAGCCGCTAGTAGAAAACCGAAATAACTAG